AATACCGGGACTTTGCAATATTTGATTGATCACAATTCTATATATTCCATTTACTATAAAAGTTCCCAGAGAATTCATTAGAGGGATCTTTCCCATAAAAATTGTTTGTTCTTGGATATTCCTACGCCTACTGGTTTTCCAAATTAGTCTCGCGGATACATATAATTCAGAAGAATATGTGAGTGATTCATACACAGCATCTCTTTCCTTTATCAGGGGTTCTACCAATTGATATCTTTCCAAAAATAATTGAAAGTCAATTTCTTGATTTGTATCTTCAATTTTTGGAAACTTAGAAAGTTCTTCTGTCAAACCCTGATCAATGAACCTACAAAATCCTTCAAATTGTATCTGATTAAATCCAGGTATTGTGGACATCATTTATATCCTGGATCATTTTTAATTTCTCGTTCATTTGCTATAGATCTAGCAATGATGGAATTTCGATTCTATGAATCAATCTATGAAATAGGTGTAATTTATACTTAAATTGGAATTTTTAAGAGATACAAATGGAACGGAATTGATAAAACATTCCTAGAAACAGAATTCTCCCACTTAGGCTTACTATGTTTTGGGATTTTTTTTATGTTTTGGGATTTTTTTTAGAATATCAAAACTGATTCATATTATAATGTGTAACGCTATTGCATATTCCAATCTACTTGAATACCAGAAAACTAAAGGGATTCCTCATTTCATCTTTTCGCTGAGAGAAAGAAATAAAAATCAGAAACAATATAGAGTTGTTTTTTAGCACTTACCTAATTTATTAATATGAATATGGATTCCATTGGTCAAAAAATGCTTCTCAAATTACCTATTTTTTCGTCGAATTCGTAGAATACTATATATTGAAGATAGAGCTAATATAGTATACCAACTTTATTAGAAAGTCAAGTACAACTTTATACACTACAATAACACTAATAGAGAGTATGGTAAGTAAGAAAGAAATTTCTTTTTTACTTACCATACTCTCGGATCTCATAGAATACCGCCGATTATAGCCCGTTGATTTCATTTAAGACGCAAAAATAGAATCCTTTTCATTTGATTTCTTCAACTATTGATAAGAACTCAGAAGTCAAGTTTCATTTAAAGTAATTAATCATTTTGACTGACTGTTTTTACGTAAATGATAAGTAGAAAAGCAGTAGGAACTAAAATGAACAGTGCAGTAGCAATAAATGCAAGAATATTTACTTCCATAATCTCATCGTTTTTTTTATTTCACAATAACTCGGGATTTAATCCCATAGAGATGATAAATCTTTCACCTGTCAATTCATATGAAGATCTTTTATCCATACCGAATCCAAGATTGGATTCCCGCCCCAATCCAAAATTCTTTTATTGGATCCGTCGGGACTGACGGGGCTCGAACCCGCAACAGCCGCCTTGACAGGGCGGTGCTCTTGCCTATTGAACTACAATCCCAGGGAAATAAGAAGAGATCTAGCAGAAAATTTGGATTCTTTTTTATTCCCTCGTATCAGGTATTTCTTAAGAACAAGAGGGTTCTACCATCTGATGGTAGATTGGCGAATTGTTGGGCCGAGCTGGATTTGAACCAGCGTAGACATATTGCCAACGAATTTACAGTCCGTCCCCATTAACCACTCGGGCATCGACCCAACGCCTAATTCATTTTAGACGTTCCATAATCAACTTCCTTTCGTACTACTCCACCCCCAGGGGGACTCCTTAACTATTAGGAGGGGTTAACGTTTAATAAAATAAATCACACTTTACCATTAAACTATCCGTTACAATCTTGAAACTTGAAAGAGAGAAAGACGAGAAACACCAATGAAATAAAGTTTATGAATCAAACCGAAAAACACGAGAACTTCTTTCTTTCTTCTTTCCTTTCTTTTTTCATGGAATGAAGATTATTGTTGAGTGTATAAAGTTGTACTTGACTTTCTAATAAAGTTGGTATACTATATTAGCTTCTATCTTCAATATATGTCTCTATTATTATGTTATTGTAGTGTATAAAGTTGTACTTGACTTTCTAATAAAGTTGGTATACTATATTAGCTTCTATCTTCAATATATGTAGTTATTAATCCCATATATGGAATTTACGTAGGACCCAATTCTATTTCTTTGATACATCCATTTATTCCGATCAATCTGAAATAATCGTTTTACTGTTATAGAATACATTTCTCCACTAGAATCCAATGGAATTTCGAAATGAAGATATTTTTATTTGAAAATTATTTCAATTTCAATTCAAATAAAAAAATGCGTTGCAGAACGATCTATAAAACAATTGATACCGTTTCATTCCTCAACTAAATTAGGAGTGCTTCTAAAGTCCACTTCTTCCCCATACTACGAGTGAAAGGGAAAATGTAAAGACTACCATTAAAGCAGCCCAAGCGAGACTTACTATATCCATGTGAATTATGTCCCTTATCTCTATGATAGAATTATTCCATTATTGCTCACTAATAATAGTAGAATCAATGGTCCAGAGTCAAAAAGGGATTCTGGCCGAACACTATTGATGAACCAATCAAATAAATCCATTTCTAACAAATTCCTATATGATTTCTAATCGGGAAAGACTAAACACAAGTAAAATACACAATGACACCACAAAGGAATGTTACTAATGGAACATGTAGTAATAAAATACGAGGGCCCATTCCTTTTTTTGTTGCCCCTCATAAGTAAAAATAGAGAAATTGCTATCTATTACATACTTTTATTTCCTATTTGATCTAATCCGTACCTTTTCCCGATTGTCTCTCTGAAGCAGTTGGGAGATAGTATATTATACTCTTGACGAGGGGTTTCAAAAAAAAATTATTTTTTTTTCACTTTTTCTATAAAAAAGTAAATTATCCATCCAATCTCAATCTAATAGTGATTAAATGCCTGAACACTCAGAGATTCTCGCGAGTCTATATATGTAGATTACATATAGTAGATTACAGTATAGAAAGGACTTTCCACAACTAGTAGTTGAATTATCCGCCGGCTATCCAATGGAATTCAAGACCCAATCAGTAGACATTACATTAGCAGTAGAAGGGAATCGGGAAGTCTTGCTTCGACCATTATAATCTTTCTTTGAATCTAAAATTCAAAGATTGGAAATCTTTTACAAAATCCCCAGAACAGATGTTTAGAATCAACCAAGTATCAACAGTCCCCTTATTCTGTTCTGCTGGGGAAAATTTGAGTGAGTTATATCAGCAGAACAGAATAAGAGATTTCGATTCTTTTGTTGATGAGGCGGCACCCGGATTTGAACTGGGGAAAAAGGATTTGCAGTCCCCCGCCTTACCACTCGGCCATGCCGCCAAAACGATACACAATAGGATAAAATTTTCCCTTTTTGGGTTGGATTACTAAACTTTAGTTTATTGTACTTGCATCTTGCATCCTTTTTTTAATCCTTTTTCTAAATTTATAAAAATTATAAAAGAAACCCTTTTTCCCCTTTTGATTGTATTTGATCCACCCCTTCGATTGATTGTATAGTATCTCAAAACACACAATGCCGAAAAACTTCCCCTCACTTTTCTATTGAAAGATCAAATGTATATTTTCATTCAAAAAAGCCAAAATTTATGACAAATGGGAACCATTAACTATTCATTGACTGAGAATTCCTGAATGATTCTTGGATTTGAATCTAAAATTTGGTTTGCCTAATGACATAAGAAAATACAAATTGATACATACTTAATCAGTATTGATTCTTTTGAATCAAAAATCCTTCTCAATTTCCATTATAACAAAAATTATAAGTATATGTAAACCCCAGAACGGAAATTGTTACACAGATACCAAATTGGGTATCTTATTTATAGTATGTTGCCTATAAATAAAGGGAATTCGTTGGAACAAAAAAAGGCCCGGCTGGGTATTGACCGGGCCAGGCCCAAAAGGCACTTCGAACAAAATAAAAGCAAGGAGGTCTTCTTTATTTATCTTTCTATTTGGATCTTTCGAGCATCTAAATGGAATTGCTAATTATATAATAACGATAAAGAATATGAAAGAAATACTTTCTTTAATCCTTACTTGATGTGTAATGTAACATAGTAATTATCTTTTTCAATTGGGAGAGATGGCTGAGTGGACGAAAGCGGCGGATTGCTAATCCGTTGTACGAGTTATTCGTACCGAGGGTTCGAATCCCTCTCTTTCCGTTTCCGTTGATGACTTTCTATTTTTTTCTTTCAAATTTCGCAAACCCCTTTTTATTCCTAGTTAAACGTGTGGAATAGATAAAATAAAATCTTAAGAAAATTGGAAAATCCAGCAAGAAAAACGAAATTTTTATTTTATTCTTCACGTCCAGGATTACGTCCTGGATCATTGGATAGGAATCCAAAGATGAAGAGAGAAACAAAGAATATTACTACTGTGTAAACGAAAAGTTTGAGAGTAAGCATTACACAACCTCCAAGATCATTTTTTGAAAAAGAAAAACGAGAAAAGATAATAGATCCTCCATTTTTATATCACATATCCTATTTTGACACCAAGAAATGAATTCTAGAAATAGAAAAGAATGTTCAGAAATTCAAATGAAGTTGAAATTTGTAATAAGAGTCTTTGATTACCACAAATCACTTTCATACCCACAATTAGATATTGTAGGGGACCCTAACCTAATAAGGTCTTTCGCCGGAAAAAGGGTTAGAATGGGGAAATGGGGCGAGCCGGATTTCTCGCGGCTATCCAAGAATTTCAATGTTTGAATCGAAGGTTCATACTGTCAGACTTATTTGATCTTATCAATTGTTATAATTTTTCTCGAATAAATCATGAATTTTCTAGGATAGTATTAAAGATCTTATCGAAAACTTACAGCAGCTTGCCAAACAAAGGCTAAAAGAAAAAAGAACAGGGGTATGACTGGCATAACATCTACGATTGGATTCAAAAAAGCATAGGCTTCGGGCAATTTGGCGAAGAAAAGACTACTCGGATAAAGGGCAGAATTAAGACAGATCAAACTAAAGATATTAAGCATAACAGACATTTTGTTCGTCGAGATAATTGCATTTTGATTGAGTTATTGATATAAGGAAAAATGAAGAAAGTAAGGTAGACAAAAAAATCCTTCTTTTTCCGCCCAATCAAAAATCCTCCAATTCTCAAAGGAGAATAGAAGAAATCATACTTTCATACAATATCTTAATTGAATTATATGTAATGATCAATAAATTCAGTTGAATTCTAGATATACACATGTCAAAATCCTAGCACGAATATATAATTTATTCTATAAAGCACGAATATATAATTTATTCTATAAAGAATAAAGATTTTCTATAGATAGTTGGACTGGAATTGACGAACACTTAATACCTATTCTTTATTAGTATTAGTATCCAATAAAAATATAAATGGGGCGTAGCCAAGTGGTAAGGCAACGGGTTTTGGTCCCGCTATTCGGAGGTTCGAATCCTTCCGTCCCAGAGCATATCCATTGTATCCGAATATTGGATAGAATATGATTCTTCTTTCTTTTCTGATTTTGAATGATTCTTTTCGGAATCATATCTCAGTTTTTCACAAACTGAACTAAATCGAATTCAAATGACATGCAAATGTAACTGAATCTTTTTGTGATCCAGATAAGATGGGACATAGATCACAGTTGCAGAAAGATTACTTAACCTCAGGTTAAACAAAATATGAAAATACATATAAAACGAGGAAGTGCTTAGCCTATAGGTATGTATTGTTATCCTATTTCAGTGACAATAGTTTTTCTATTTTTGTGAAAAATAATTTGCATCCCTAAAATATTAAAATTTAAATATTTAACAATGATATTGATTTTTATTGTTCGATCTAAATAGCTTATTTGCCTTAAATCATTGACAATTCGATTCGAAAAGAAACAGAGATTTATCTTTCTTATGATAATCAAATGTAGTCTTTACTGTAAAACTTGACTCAAATAATGATGTAGAAGTAGGAAACTTTTTCAATTATCAAGATTTGTAATGATTCCTTATGGGTTGAATCTTTGGGAAGTTGGAAATGGGTCAGTCTATCTTATTGAGTCACTTGAAGAGGCAAAGTCAAACATAATTTATTTATTCGTGTTATTTATTTATTCGTGTTATTTCTATATTTAGATTTCTGGATATTTCTGTTAGATATTTTTTTTAGATAGAGATTTATAGAAAAATGTTCCATTCATACAAAAAAAGCCGGGGTCTTGCTAAGATTTCTTCAGAAAAATCTTTATTATCTATGTAGATAAGAAAAAATATAAATTACTATGTCTCTGTACCGACTGAACCAATGACTATTCATGATTCCATAATTGAATCAATTCCATACTGGTTCCAAATTAGAGGAATGTTATGGTAAAACTTCGTTTAAAACGATGTGGTAGAAAGCAACGTGCGACTTGAAGGACACGATCCGGTGTGGATTCTTATTCTTACATCCACCATTTTATATAGGAATGAAGGTGCTCTTGGCTCGACGTCGTTTGTTCTATTCTACTAGAACCCTTCTTTTTTTATTGGGTTGTAATGTAAATAGTTCATGATGGAGCTCGAGTAGAAAGTATTGATTAATTTCTCAGGGGCAACGATCTAGGGTTAATGCCAATCAATAAATTGGAACAACTTCGTAAGTATATCTTCGATATAGAAATCGAAAGGATCCGATTCGAGCAAATTTTAAATTCAAAAAAATTTGTTGGAACGGCTAAAACTTTTTCGATCCACAGTGTATCGCGCGCGAATCAACCGTCGGTATGATTCTTTGATAGAAAGAAATCACAAAAGGGGTATGTTGCTACCATTTTGAAAGGATTAAGAAGCACCGAAGTAATGTCTAAACCCAATGATTTAAAACAAAGATAAAGGATCCCAGAACAAGGAAACACCACTTCAATTGTCTCACGGATCCGAATAAAGAATCCAAATAGATTTTAAACGAGACAAAAGGGGGGGTTAAAGACCACTCAATAAAAAAATATCTTAAAGATTTTTCTTTAAGATATTTGAGAATTATTCAACTTGAGTTATGAGTACAAATGATTTTTTCTTTTTCAGGAAGGAAACTAAATAAAAATGACTATGAGTTAAATTATAGGCTAATTTCTTTTACGGATTACTTTACTATTTATTATAATTTTATCCATAGACAAAACTTCGAATCATTTTTTCTCGAGCCGTACGAGGAGAAAACTTCCTATACGGTTCTAGGGGGGGGGGTTCTTTTTCATCTACATCTATCCCGATGAGCCGTCTATCGAATCGTTGCAATTGATGTTCGATCCCGAAGAGAAGGAAGAGATCTTCGGAAAGTGGGTTTTTATGATCCGATCAAGAATCAAACTTATTTAAACGTTCCCGCTATTCTCTATTTCCTTGAAAAAGGCGCTCAGCCTACGGGAACTGTTCAGGATATTTTAAAAAAGGCAGAGGTTTTTAAGGCTAATCAAACGAAATTCAATTAAATTAAGGAAATAAAAACTAAGGGTAGGATAGTGAT